CCGTAGCCATTGGGGTTATGGATTTTGAGTTTATGGGGGGTAGTATGGGATCTGTAGTGGGTGAGAAAATAACACGTTTGATCGAATATGCTACCAATCAATTTTTACCTCTTATTCTAGTGTGTGCTTCCGGAGGAGCACGCATGCAAGAAGGAAGTTTGAGCTTGATGCAAATGGCTAAAATATCTGCTGCTTTATATGATTATCAATCAAATAAAAAGTTATTCTATGTAGCAATCCTTACATCTCCTACTACGGGTGGGGTGACAGCTAGTTTTGGTATGTTGGGGGATATCATTATTGCCGAACCCGATGCCTACATTGCATTTGCTGGTAAAAGAGTAATTGAACAAACGTTGAATAAGACAGTACCTGAGGGTTCACAAGTAGCTGAATTTTTATTCCAAAAGGGCTTATTTGATCCAATCGTACCACGTAATCCTTTAAAGGGAGTTCTGAGTGAATTATTTCAGCTCCATGCTTTCTTTCCTTTGAATTAAAATTCAATTCAAGTAGAAACGTATAAGCCTTAATTTAATAATAAATGAAATGATTAAATTAATTCGCCATTTTATTATTTGTTTGGGGGCGACTGAGTACTTATTTAGTTTATAGGGATGAAAGTAAAAGTCTCAAGAATGTATTTTTCTTTAGTAACATAAGATTTACTTGTAGAAAGAATTATGGGGATTTTTTTTTATCGATATTAAATTAAAATTCTAATATACTAGAAAAAAAAAATTAGAATAAATAGAACAGACCAATAATAATAATAAAAAATAATAATAAAAAAAAAGTGGATTATCATATAGAAAGATGAATAAGCCCATTTAGTTACACTTTTGATTTCCATTCCATTTATTATATACTTACTATAATAGATTATATATTAGTATCTCTATAGATATTAGTATTTTTACTCCCTATTATATTTATTCCTTATTATATCTTAGTATATATAATAATATATACTCTTATTTTTTATATCTCCTTGTATATATTCAATACTCACTTCATATATAATTATACTAGTATAATTATATATGAAGTATAAAATATCTTTATAACAGGTTAAAATGTTAATAGAACAATAAATAACAGGTATAAATATTAAATTGAGGTAACCATTCTATGACAATTATCAGCAACTTACCCGCTATTTTTGTGCCTTTAGTGGGCTTAGTATTTCCGGCAATTGCTATGGTTTCTTTATTTCTTCATGTTCAAAAAAACACGATTTTTTAGATATTATGGGGTTCAATCTTGTTTTTTTCTATTTTTTCAAAGACTTAGGCTTACTTGGAACATAACACAAATATCTATTTAGTAGAACGAGTAGGTTCCTCCGAGCAGAAGCTCGTATGCATAAACATCATATATGAGTAAATGACTTATAGCTTTTTGAAAAAAAAAAATTTTTTGAAAAGCAATTGGTATCAGTAAGATTTCTGAAACATAAAGTAAATATATCTACATGTTGGGGGATATCTATAAAAAATCATATACATATAAAAATAAAAGGGATGCTATTTTTTAGTTTAACTCTAAGCAATTTTTGAATTACTCCTAAAGCTTCACATCATAATAGTGCTAGTTGATGAGGGTTACTTCGGAAACAAAAAAATTAAAGTTAAATTTATTGGGGTTATGTTACCTCCCAATTACAATACAATGCAACTAGGTCTAGTATAGTATGAGTTGGCGATCAGACCGGATATGGATAGAACTTATAGCGGGGTCTCGAAAACCGAGTAATTTCTTCTGGGCCTTTATCCTTTTTTTAGGTTCATTAGGGTTTTTATTGGTTGGAATTTATAGTTATCTTGGTAGGTATTTTATACCGTTATTTCCCTCTCAGCAAATCATTTTTTTTCCACAAGGAATCGTGATGTCTTTCTATGGGATTGCGGGTCTTTTTATTAGTTCATATTTGTGGTGCACAATTGCGTGGAATGTGGGTAGCGGTTATGATCGATTCGATATAAAAGAAGGAATAGTGTGTATTTTTCGTTGGGGATTTCCTGGAAAAAATCGTCGGATCCTCCTGCGATTCCTTATGAAAGACATTCAATCCATCAGAATGGAAGTTAAGGAGGTTTTTTTTTCTCGTCCTATACTTTATATCGAAATCAGGGGCCAGGGGTCCATTCCCTTGACTCGTATCGATGAGAATTTGACTCTACGAGAAATTGAACAGAAAGCCGCTGAATTGGCCTATTTCTTGCGTGTACCAATTGAAGTTTTTTGAAAAAAAAAAAGTGAAAGCTTTCTTATTCTTAGCAAAAGGTAAAGAAAAAACGATAACTCAAGAATTCCCTTTTTTTCTATAGCAAAACTTAACTGAAGTTTCTGCTGAACTCTGATTAGAACAAAAAAAGTAAACATACACGGAACAACGAAATAATTTTTGCCCCTAAATTCTTTTTTTTTTTTTTTTATGCGTAGTTAAATCCACTGAAATCAATTCATTAACAAAAGAAGTAAGAAATTTAAATAATAGATTCATATCATATATCACAACATTTCGGAATAAAGAATTTCTATTAATTATTCCTGTACTGCGGGTCACCGGCGAGTTTTTTTTTTCGAAATTTTTTGATATCTTGATACCCGGGGAGTTCTTGCGTCTCGAAATTCAAATAATATTCATTAAAAAAAATGGCTCTTTCATGCAGTCATCCAAAGGAGATAATTTCTTCGACTTTGAGCAATTGATATATATTGAAAGAATATTATATATAATATTCGAGTTTATTTAGTCATTCTTGGACTCTTTATTATTCTATTTCTATATTCTATATTGTTTTCCTCTATTCTTTCTAAATTCAAGGACCAAACACTGTACCGAATCACAAATAAAAAATAGGGATTCCGGCTCGAGACTTGTAATGTAATAGAACTGATACTTGATAGAAATATTAGTATCGTATAGAGTCAACGAATGAGCCAAGTTCATTTCAAAATTCACAGACGGGCAAATGGCAAAAAAGAAAGCATTTATTTCCCTTCTATATCTTGCATCTATAGTATTTTTGCCTTGGTGGATCACTCTCTCATTTACATTTAACAAAAGTCTGGAATCTTGGGTTAATAATTGGTGGAATACTAGGCCCTCTGAAATTTTTTTGAATGATAGTGAAGAAAAGGGTATTCTAAAAAAATTCATAGAATTAGAGGAACTATCCCTCTTCGACAAAATGGTAAAAGACTACCCGGAAGGGCGTTTACAAAAGCTTCATGCTGGAGTCTACAAAGAAACGATCCAATTGATTAAAGTGCACAATGAGAGTCGTATACATACAATTTTACATTTCTCAACAAATATAATTTATTTCCTTATTCTAAGTGTTTATTCTATTCTAGGTAATAAAGACCTTATTTTTCTTAACTCTTGTCTTCAAGAATTTATATATAATTTAAGCGACACAATAAAAGCTTTTTCTATTCTTTTATTAACCGATTTATGCATAGGATTCCATTCACCCCATGGTTGGGAACTAATGATTGGTTCTATCTACATAGATTTTGGATTTGATCATTATGATCAAATTATATCCGGTCTTGTTTCTACTTTTCCAGTCATTTTAGATACAATTTTCAAATATTTGATTTTTCGTTATTTAAATCGCGTATCTCCGTCACTTGTAGTGATTTATCATTCAATGAATGATTGAAAAATGATCGAACGGTCCAATTAGAATGTTCGTTACATTGTACATAAGTAAAAGAGTAAAAAATGTACTTATTCTTTTTCTTTCTAGCCACCCCGGGGGATTCCTTCAATATTCCACCCAAATTATTTCAGTAAATAGCAGAATCGTAGATAAGTCACTAGTATAGTTCCTTATCTAATTTTATTGTAGAAATTTTGGGGATCAATGATTGGACCATGCAAACTATAAATACTTTTTCTTGGATAAAGGACGATATTATTCGATTCATTTCTGTATCGCTCATCATATATATAATAACTCGGGCACCCATTTCAAATGCGTATCCCATTTTTGCACAGCAAAGTTATGAAAATCCACGAGAAGCGACTGGACGTATTGTATGTGCCAATTGTCATTTGGCGAACAAACCCGTGGATATCGAAGTTCCACAAGCGGTACTGCCCGATACTGTATTTGAAGCAGTTGTTCGAATTCCTTATGATCTGCAACTGAAACAAGTTCTTGCTAATGGTAAAAAAGGGGCTTTGAATGTAGGGGCTGTTCTTATTTTACCTGAGGGTTTTGAATTAGCCCCCCTCGATCGTATTTCGCCCGAGATTAAAGAAAAGATGGGAAATCTGTCTTTTCAGAGCTATCGCCCCGCTAAAAAAAATATTCTTGTGATAGGTCCTGTTCCTGGTCAAAAATATAGTGAAATCACCTTTCCTATTCTTTCCCCGGACCCCGCTACTAAGAAAGATGTTCACTTCTTAAAATATCCCATATACGTAGGCGGAAACAGGGGAAGGGGTCAGATTTATCCCGACGGGAGCAAGAGTAACAATAATGTTTATAACGCTACAGCGGCGGGTATAGTAAGCAAAATCATACGAAAAGAAAAAGGGGGATACGAAATAACCATAGTGGATGCATTGGATGGACGTCAAGTGGTTGATATTATCCCTGCAGGACCAGAACTTCTTGTTTCCGAGGGCGAATCTATTAAACTGGATCAACCCTTAACAAGTAATCCTAATGTGGGTGGATTTGGTCAGGGGGATGCCGAAATAGTCCTTCAAGATCCATTACGCATACAAGGCCTTTTGCTCTTTTTGGCATCTATTATTTTGGCACAAATCTTTTTGGTTCTTAAAAAGAAACAGTTTGAGAAGGTTCAATTATCCGAAATGAATTTCTAGATCCGGGGATTTATCAATACCAAGTTATAAAAATAAAAAAGAACCAAATTCTTGTTGGAAATTGTGTTATGTAATTCTCTATGACCAAAAACTTATGAAAATCCTTTTGCTTGTTTTGTTTATATTGTTTTTTTCTAGTATATTTTGC